CGCTTTGGTTACCGGCGAACGCTTCCAAAGTCGACCCTCTCGAGTTTCCGGCTGTTTCCTAGATTGAAGTAGCCTTTCGTCGCCCTAGCAAACGAAAGAAGTCACTATCAAACAGCTCGCCCTACTGAAGTACCAAAGGTGCGCTCCGCCCGGTGACTAAGAAAGAAATGGGTTTGCGCTTAAATTGAAGTGATGAGGTCGCAAAGAGGGAAGTAGGGCTCCTATTGACTAAAGGTTGGTTTTTAGGTTTCCTTTAGAATGAAAGTAGCTATGAAGCCCCTACTACTTACTTTGTTTGATTCAAAAGGCGAACAGCCCCCCCCGACTAGTCGTATGGGGTGGGGCTTGTGGTAAGCTGCCTTGGATATGAGGAATTCCTAAAAAAAAAAGGCAAAGTCCGGTATTTGACGAAGATCTTCCTATCAATAGATAGGAATTAGTGTTCGATATAGGTGCTATTGAGCATCTGCTCTTTCTCTCTCCATTTTTTTTAGAGAAAAAAAGATATCTCGTTCATCTATCTTTTGTCTATTTTTCATTGATTCTATCTATGAATCAAGTCGAAAGACTTCGTTTTTGGGTTCCCCGAAGCCCCGAATGGATTGGATCGTTTCCGCCAACGAAATGAACGCGGAGCCCGTTCCGAATGCTTCTCCGATCCGGAAGTTCTCGCAAAGAGAATAAAATGCTGCTCTCCTTCCCTCTGTCTTTTCTCGCTTTGCTAATCTTCCCCTCTAACGCGGGCCGGGCGGCGGCGGGCGCGGGAGGAAGAAACCTAAGAGAAGACGTTCTTATCCGTTGTCCTTATTTCATTTTTTCAGTGCAACATAGGAAAGCGCCCTCTTTTTGTCATCTCTGCAGCTTTCCTTTGTATTGAACGCATGGCGTAGCTAGGACCTTCAAATCATGTTTGAGCCTATGTTCAAAGTTCAAACCAAACCCATCCCCCTATTTGAATAAGGCTGGAAAGAATGCCCGCCAAGTTCAGATAAGGGAATGCTTCCCCCAACCATTAAAGGAAAGGCTCGACGAAGGGAGGGGGATGCGGCGGGGGGAGGAAAACGCTTTCGGAGATCGAGAGATTTTATTTGTTTTTCATCAAAAACGAAGAAGGCCGAGGATGGCCTACGGTGCGTGTTATCTGAAGGGAACACGCTTTTTCGACCGCGGTGGTATGATTGCCGGGGCCTCTCCTCGTTCCGCCCGCTGGCCTATTGGGATAGCAGCCTTCGGGCTTTGCCTGCCCTTTATAATAAAAAATTCCGGCTCGGCCCGGGAAAGCGCTGGCAACAACAGAAAGGAAGGGGTCCATGTAACTGCTGCGCCCGCCCCTCTTCTTAATCAATGGGGCAGCAGGTTCGGCATCTACTAGAAAAGAGAGAATCCACTTCAGATAACCATGCCTCTGCTAGGCAGCGTGTGGAATGGCCAAGAGCGGACCTTTTTGGATATATAATCCAAGTCGAGAGTGGAGTTACGGGAACAGCCGTCTGATGGAAAACAACTTTCACGTTCGGTTCAGAGAGCACTTTTTTCGTTGAGAATTCCTCGTTCCCTTTCGTGTGAATTCCCCAACGGTGAATTAAAAACTTGTGGGGCCCTATCTATTCCATCTCTCGAGCCCCGAAGAAAAACCCCCTCCCCTTCGGACTCCATATCTCTTTTGACTCTATATATGTGGGCACCTGATATCTATGAGGGTTCACCCACCCCGGTTACAGCATTCCTTTCTATTGCGCCTAAAATTTCTATTTCTGCTAATATTTCACGTGTTTCTATTTATGGTTCCTATGGAGCTACATTGCAACAAATCTTCTTTTTTTGCAGCATTGCTTCTATGATCTTAGGAGCACTGGCCGCCATGGCCCAAACGAAAGTAAAAAGACCTCTAGCTCATAGTTCAATTGGACATGTAGGTTATATTCGTACTGGTTTCTCATGTGGAACCATAGAAGGAATTCAATCACTACTAATTGGTATCTTTATTTATGCATTAATGACGATAGATGCATTCGCCATAGTTTCAGCATTACGGCAAACCCGTGTCAAATATATAGCGGATTTGGGCGCTCTAGCCAAAACGAATCCTATTTCGGCTATTACCTTCTCCATTACTATGTTCTCATACGCAGGAATACCCCCGTTAGCCGGCTTTTGTAGCAAATTCTATTTGTTCTTCGCCGCTTTGGGTTGTGGGGCTTACTTCCTAGCCCCAGTGGGAGTAGTGACTAGCGTTATAGGTTGTTGGGCGGCCGGAAGGTTGCCACGAGTAAGTCAGTTTGGGGGGCCGAAGGGCGTTCTCCGTGCACCGGACACGTAGCTTACCGAATCAGTTGCGACACAGATGGGAATGCATGCTACGAAAGATAGGGTCGAGTCTGATACATCAACCGTCTACTCAATATCCTTGTTTGAGTCCACAATCACTACACGAGATGAACCTTGGTTTGGTGAATTGAAGTTGGCCTTAGGTGTAATAGGACTCCCAGTTACTGCGCGC